TTAAGTTATCGACACCACCTAGTTTAGAAATTGTTTCATTTGCAGACCAATATTCTAAAATTTCTGTCTGGCTGATAATTTGTTTTTTTTCATTTAATAAAAGATTTATACTATTTTCATCAATTGTTTTATAGGTTGCTATAATTTTAGATAAAACACGTCTAATACGTTCAAGTGATAAACCCTGGCATGCTCTTGTTAAACTTTCTAGAACTTGGGGTTCAATTTCAATATTCAATGAGTCAATTAAACGTTTTAACTCATAATTAATTTCACTCTCAATAGGTAACTGGAACTGTAAAACTGTAATTAAATCATACAACTCCTTTGGAATATTTAAATCTGAACCAATAATAATAATTGTTTTTGGCTGAAGTTTTAAAATCCGACTTATATTTTTTAATTTTCTTGAAATGGAAACATCTGTTAAAAATCGATTAAAGTCTTTTAATAAAAATAATGCAGGTGTTTGGGCTGTCAATCTTTCAACAAGTTCAAGTGCTTGAACAGGATTTCGCTTTGCAAATCCCTCATTATTAGGATTATTTGTATAGCCATCAATAAAATCCCAACTATAAATACTTCTATTTAAACTTGTTTTAATATATTTACGGATAATATATTCTACGCGATCTTCTTCAATTGTATTAATATAAATTATAGGATACCTAGCTTTTAATAAAAGCGTTAATTCATCGGTAAATTTCATAAAATTATTCTATCAAAATTCTATTTCATAAATTACTATTATATTAATTTTACATAAAAAATTGTTTATTATTAGAGTCACCAAAATTGATTAACTCTAATAAATTGTTTAATTAACGTGGAATTGCTAGTTTTTTACGACCTTTTTTTCTACGATTTCGTATTATTTTTCTTCCTTGAGCAGTCGCCATACGGGCACGAAAGCCTGATACTTTTAAAACAGATGAACGGGTTTTGTTTGATAGAGTGCGTTTTGTCATAAATATATTTATTTTATTTTTAATATCAATGAATTAATCCTTTATAAAATAAAGGAATGTAAAAAATCACGAATTAATAAGTGTCTTATTGTTATATTACGATTTTGGAATAAATTATATGCTTCTTCTTTAAACTCAAATAATGGATTTCGTTGCCCATAACTTCTCCAACCTACAGCATCACGTAACAATGCAATTTTTTGTAAATGTTCTTTCCAGGCAATATCTGTATAGTATAGAATAATTGTTCGTTCAAAAGATCTAATTAAACCAATTTGACATATTTCAAATTCTAAGACTTTTGCTTCATAAGATAACCAGAATTCTTGGAATAAATAAGTTTTTAATTCAAACGAATCTAAATTATTTAAATCATAATTTAAACTTACTAATCTTGTTTTAAACAGTTCTTCAATTAAAGAACTATTTTTGTTAAATTTTGGATCTTTTAATAAATTTATAATATCTTTTATTACCTGTTCACCATAAGCTAAAATTGTTTCACGAAGAGATTGACTTTCTAAAAGTTTTCTTCGTTCATAATAGACAATATTACGTTGTTTATTTAGGATATCATCGTAATCAAATAAGTATTTTCGTCCGTCATAATCTCTTTCTTCCACTCGTTTTTGAGCTGCATCTAAACTTTTCGTTAATAGATTTGATTCCAGTGGTAAATCATCTAAAAGTTGGTTTTGCATAAAACCTTGAAGTTTTGAGCTTCCAAAATTTCTAAATAAAGAATCTTCTAAACTTAAGAAAAATCTTGAAGTTCCTGGGTCACCTTGGCGACCACATCTTCCACGTAATTGATTATCTATTCGGCGAGAGTTATTTCGTTCAGTACCAATAATATAGAGTCCACCTAAATTCTTAACAATCTTATTGTCAATTGTTTGATTTTTTTTCTCAAATTTTGCTAGCTCATTAAGTAAAAATTTAATTGAACATTGATAAGGAATTTTAGGAATTCGAATTTGATCGATTTCATTTAAAAATTTTAAAATTCCCGTTGATGATAAACTTAAAAATTTAGAATCATTGAGTAACGAATTTAGAACGCTTAAAAATTTTTGTGAAGTAAAGTTAATATCTTTTATTAAAGGGAAACTAGTATTTAATTTTCTTAATTTACTTTGGCTTTTATACGAAACTAAAATATTATAAAGTTGTTTTCGAACTTTGAATGTAACATTTCCACCTAAAATGATATCTGTTCCACGACCTGCCATATTTGTCGCAATTGTAATGCTACCAATTTCTCCAGCTTGTGCAACAATTTCAGATTCTCGCTTTACATTTTCTGGTTTCGCGTTTAATAAACGATATGACAATTGATATTCTTTCAACAAATCACCCAACATTTCAGAATTTTCAACAGTGGTTGTTCCTATTAAAATAGGCTGTTTTGTTTTAGCTATAGCTTTACATTCTTTAGCAATAGCAGTCCATTTTATTAAACTATCTTTATAAACAAAATCAGGTAAATCTTTACGTAGGTTTGGGCGGGCTGTGGGGATTTCCTCTACAGGTAAATTATAAATTTTTTCAAATTCTACCTCAGATGTCTTAGCTGTGCCAGTCATACCTGACAATTTAGGATATAATAAGAAAAAATTTTGATAAGTTATTGATGCTGCGGTTTCTGTATTTTGTCTAATTGGAACACCTTCTTTTGCTTCAACAGCTTGATGCAAGCCTTCGTTCCATCTTCTATCAGGCATAATTCGACCTGTAAATTCATCAACAATAACAATTTGATTATTTTGAACAATATAATGTACATTTCGGAAGAATAAAGCAGTTGCTTTAACAGCACTTAAAATATAAGGAATCCAAGGGTCATTAGGATTATATAAATCTTCAACTTGCAAAATTTTTTCAATTTGAGCTGTCCCTTGTTCCGTTAAGATAATATTTCTATTCTTTTCATCAACCTTAAAATGAACATTAACTTCTAAATATTCTGCAACTTCAGCAGCAACAATATATTTATCAATACAAGTTTCAACAGCTTGTGAAATAATTAATGGAACTTGTGCTTCGTCAATAAATATTGAGTCGACTTCATCAACAATACAGTAATTAAACGGCGGTAAAACAACCTGGTTTAAATTAGAAGCCATATTATCACGAAGGTAATCAAAAGCTACTTCATTATTTGTCACATAAGTAATATCGGCTTTGTAATTCTCTTGTCGTTCTCGAAAGTTCATATCTTCTTGAATTAAACCGGTGTCTAATCCTAAGAATCTATAAATTTGTCCCATTGAAATTTGGTCACGACTTGCTAAATAATCATTTACAGTAACAATATGGACACCTTTATCTGTTAAAGCGTTTAAATAAGCTGGTAAAGTTGCAACTAATGTTTTTCCTTCACCAGTTCGCATTTCACTAATTTTTCCACTATTCAAAACTAAGCCACCAATTAATTGGACATCAAAGTGACGAAGACCTAATGTTCGAAAGCTTGCCTCTCGTGTAATTGCAAATGATTCAGCAATTAAGGAATTTAAATCTTTTTCTTCTTTATATTGTTTTTTTAATTGAAAAGTTTTATTTCTTAGTTCTGTATCAGTTAATGTTTTTAAATTGTTTTCAAGTGCATTAATTTGATTAATTAATGTTTGATATTGGTTTGTAGCTGAATCTTTTATAAATGGATTTTTTAGCATTTTAGCATTTTGAAAAATTTATAAAGTTCTACGAAGTAATAATATTTACACGTTTATGTTGAGCATCTTTATAATCAAATTTTACAGTTCCATCAACTAATGCAAATAAAGTAAAATCTTTACCATAGCCAACATTCGAACCGGGTTTAAATTTCATTCCTCGTTGACGGATTAAAATATTACCAGCTTTTACTTTTTCACCTCCAAATCGTTTAACACCTAAACGGTTTGCATTTGAATCACGACCATTTTTTGTACTACCTGCACCTTTTTTATGCGCCATATTTATCTAGTCCCTAATTATTAATTAATATTTATTTCTTCAATAAGAACACGGGTTAAATCTTGTCGATGACCTTGTTTCTTACGAGTTTTTTTCTTAGGACGCATTTTATAAACAATAGTCTTACGACTACGTAAATGCTCTAAAATTTTACCTTTGACTTTTACACTGTCTAAATACGGTTTTCCTATTAAAAGTTCTCCGTCATTATTAACAAGTAAAACTCTATTTAAAGTAATTTCTTTCCCTAGTTCTGTTGGGATACGATTTAAATCGTAATATTTTCCTGTTTCAATCCAAAATTGTCTTCCACTAATTTCTACAATTGCGTATTTCATAATTTAGAAGATTTTCTGTTTTTATATGGTAATATTACAAAATAAAATTCTTTTACGTCAACTTAATTTAGAACTAGATAATTTTATAGGTTTTTAAGTAACCATAATTCATTATAAAAAAAGTCAAAAGCTTTAGATCGGTGTGAATCTGTATTTGTAATAATAGATAATGTTCGGGTTATTTTGATATTCTCAATCGTGATGATTTCAACAGTTTTTAATTCAATTTCTTTTTCTATTGAGGATGAGGACACAAAAGCAGCTCCTAATCCTAAACTTACTGCTGTTTTTATTGCTTCAATAGAATTTAATTCCATAATTATATTAAATTGTTTAGTTTGGATATTATTTTGAATTAAAATATTATCAATAAATTTATGGATAGTAGAATTTGAATTTAATGTTATAAAATTTAAATGGTAAAGATCTTCTTTACTAATTTTCTTCTTTTTTTTTCTTGCAAATGGATGTGATTTTGGAATTATTAAAATTAACTCGTCTTCTACGAAATCTTCAATCTCTAAGTTTTTTTTCAAACCCGTAGGAATATCTCCACCTACAATAGCAATATCAATAATTCGATCAGCAACTTTTTTTGCAATAATTCGTGTTGAATCAATATCAATATTTAAATTAATTTGTGGATAACTTTGCGCAAATAAAGTTAACACGCGTGGCATTAAATATGCACCAATAGTTTGACTCGCGCCAACTTTTAAATTTCCACGTTCTCCGTCTTTTAAATCATTTAAAGCCCGACAACTTTCTTCACATAATGCGAGTATTCGTTCAGCATATTGAAGAAAAACAATTCCAGCCTCAGTTAAAAATATTTTATTACCAGTTCGATTTAACAAAAGAATACCTAAACGGTTTTCTAAAGTTTTAATTTGTTTACTTAAAGAAGGCTGTGAAACAAATAAAATTTCAGCAGCTTGGGTAAAACTTTTTTCAGAAGCAATAGCTTTAAAAATACGTAATTGTTGTAGAGTAAATGGAAGAACCATATAACAAATATCCGAGAAGTTAAGTAAAGAAGTTTTAAAATGCGGATGGAGAGACTCGAACTCTCAAAACAAAAGTTACTAGGACCTAAATCTAGCGCGTCTACCAATTTCGCCACATCCGCCAATAATTTTATTGGTATGTATATATCTATAGATATTATAGAAATTTTAAATACAAGTTAAGTTAAGTTAATATTAAAATTTTCTTAATATATGTTTGAATTTATACTAAGAAAATTTTAAATTTATTCATCTACGTAAAGACGGTATACAAAACTTGTAGTTTTACCGCGTAAAATTGATTTCGCTAAAGATAAAGATTTTTGTGCTGATTTAGCCGCTTTTCTTTTCCAATTAGCTTTACGACTATTCTTTTTTGCTTTTGATGTCCGTTTTTTAGGTACAGCCATGATTCTTTTATGTTTATTTCAAATAGTTTTTTAATTTAATTTTATTGTACAAAATACAATCTAATTTGTCTACATTTGTTCATCTTCCATCTTAAAAATCAAATAAGAAATTAGATTTACGTAAATTAAAAAAATTTAAAATTTTTAATTACAAGACTATTTTTAATTTTTTTAGCCTTGTAATGATTTTTTAACGTGATAAACGTTGAATTTGTTGAATTGCTAAACGACCAATATTAAATAAAGCCCATGATGCTGCAACTAAAACAGGCGCAGCAATTACTAGTAAACGAGTATCCATAACTGATAGTCCTCTAGAAATGTTAAAAATTTAAGTACAGAAAATAATATTAATGACTAGTATTATACTTAATATTATATATAAAACTTAAAATATTTTTTAAGAATAATTTTTTTACATTGAGTAAAAAGTTCTCTAAAAGAATTGGTAGAGAATTATCCTAGTAATATTATTATTGTTTAAAACTTTGGCATTGAACTATCTTCCCAGGGGGTCCCCCCCCAAGTATTGTCGTCGATTTATAACGTTTCACAACTGAGTTCGAGATGGATCAGCGTGGTTCCGCTCAGTACACTAAAAACACCAAAGCAAAAAATCTTTAAGATATTTGACATATCTTAAAGATTATAAAAATTCAAGTCCTCGGTCTATTAGGACATCTCAGCACATACATTACTGTACTTACACTTAATGCCTATCAAACGGTTAGTCTTACCGTGACCTTACTCACTTACGTGATGAGAATACTTATCTTGAGGTGGGCTTCCCACTTAGATGCTTTCAGCGGTTATCCACTCCATACATAGCTACCCAGCGTTTACCGTTGGCACGATAACTGGTACACCAGAGGTATGTCCTTCTCGGTCCTCTCGTACTAAAGAAGGCTCCTCTCAATATTCTAACGCCTACACCGGATATGGACCGAACTGTCTCACGACGTTCTGAACCCAGCTCGCGTACCGCTTTCATGGGCGAACAGCCCAACCCTTGGGACGTACTACCGCCCCAGGATGCGATGAGCCGACATCGAGGTGCCAAACCTCCCCGTCGATGTGAACTCTTGGGGGAGATCAGCCTGTTATCCCTAGAGTAACTTTTATCCGTTGAGTGACGGCCTTTCCACTCAGTACCGTCAGATCACTAAGACCGACTTTCGTCCCTGCTCGACTTGTAGGTCTCACAGTCAAGCTTCCTTATGCCTTTACACTCTAGATACGATTTCTACCCGTTCAGAGGAAACCTTTGTACGCCTCCGTTACCATTTGGGAGGCGACCGCCCCAGTCAAACTGCCCGCCTGAAACTGTCCTTTGACCAGATAATGATTCAAAGTTAGAAATCTAACATTACAAGAGTGGTATCTCACTGATGGCTCCAATAATCCCACAAGATTATAATCAACGCCTCCCACCTATACTGCGCGAATAAAGTCCAATTTCAATTTCAAGTTACAGTAAAGCTTCATAGGGTCTTTCTGTCCTGGTGCAGGTAGTCCGCATCTTCACAGACAAGTCTATTTCACCGAGCCCCTCTCCGAGACAGTATCCAAATCATTACGCCTTTCGTGCGGGTCGGAACTTACCCGACAAGGAATTTCGCTACCTTAGGACCGTTATAGTTACGGCCGCCGTTCACCAGGGCTTCAGTTACCAGCTTCGCTAATGCTAACCGACTTCTTTAACCTTCTGGCACTGGGCAGGCGTCAGCCCCCATACATCGTCTTACGACTTAGCGGAGACCTGTGTTTTTGATAAACAGTTGCTTGGATCTTGTTATTGCAGCCTTACGAATAAGGC